ATAAGAAGCCCTCGTACCTTAATGAAAGGAAAATAGGAATTTTTCGTTAGGTATTTGACCAAATAGGATCGTCCAGTTCCTATAGAACCTATCACTAAAATACCCGATAGGGCTAAGCGGAACGAAAAGGGTTTTCCATGAGATGGGAAATGAAAACGATTAGCCCCACACGAGGTTTGCGAATAAGTGATTGTCTGATAATGAGCAAGGAATATAGGTCTTTCTGCTAAAGAGGATCTATTAAACTCATAATTCATTAGATCCTTGTTAGCAATGTCAAGTAGGTATCATAAGTAAATGGATCCCGGTTGTTCAATCCTTTGATAACCAAGGTCCTTCTTTGCTAAAGAGAAATGATCACTATGAGTCAGACTCAATAGAATTGGATCCATTCCAAATAGCGAGAATTAGGATTCTTGATCCCTCTCAATCTCTCTTTCAATTCGAGGATCCAGAGAGGTGTTTTCATAGTCATCTCCGAATATTTGCCATCTCCGAATATTTTGATTTCATTTTTCTATGATATGTCTTTCTATATGAAAATTGGTTATTTACGATGTACGATGATCCCTGTTAAGCATCCATGGCTGAATGGTTAAAGCGCCCAACTCATAATTGGTAAATTTGCGGGTTCAATTCCTGCTGGATGCACGCGAACGGGAACGTTCCATAAGTCTATTGGAACTGGCTCTCTATCCATGGAATCTCATCCATCATCCATACATAACGAATTGGTATGGTATATTCATACCATAACATAAGAACAATAAGAACTCGAATTCTTATCGATACTGGAACTCAGAGGATAGGAGGGAAAGTCGATTTATGGATGGAATCAAATACGCAGTATTTACAGAAAAGAGTCTTCGTTTATTGGGAAAGAATCAATATACTTTTAATGTCGAATCGGGATTCACTAAGACAGAAATAAAGCATTGGGTCGAGCTCTTCTTTGGTGTTAAGGTAGTAGCTGTGAATAGCCATCGACTACCCGGAAAGGGTAGAAGAATGGGACCTATTCTGGGACATACAATGCATTACAGACGTATGATCATTACCCTTCAACCGGGTTATTCTATTCCACTTCTAGATAGAGAAAAGAACTAAAGGAGAATACTTAATAATACGGCGAAACATTTATACAAAACACCTATCCTGAGCACACGCAAGGGAACCGTAGACAGGCAAGTGAAATCCAATCCACGAAATAAATTGATCCATGGACGGCACCGTTGTGGTAAAGGTCGTAATGCCAGAGGAATCATTACCGCAAGGCATAGAGGGGGAGGTCATAAGCGCCTATACCGTAAAATCGATTTTCGACGGAATCAAAAAGACATATCTGGTAGAATCGTAACCATAGAATACGACCCTAATCGAAATGCATACATTTGTCTCATACACTATGGGGATGGTGAGAAGAGATATATTTTACATCCCAGAGGGGCTATAATTGGAGATACTATTGTTTCTGGTACAAAAGTTCCTATATCAATGGGAAATGCCCTACCTTTGAGTGCGGTTTGAACTATTGATTTACGTAATTGGAAGTAACCAATTAGGTTTACGACGAAACCTAGAAATCGATCACTGATCCAATTTGACTACCTCTACGGGATAGACCTCAACAGAAAACTGTTGAGTAACGGCAGCAAGTGATTGAGTTCAGTAGTTCCTCATAGAAAATTATTGACTCTAGAGATATGGTAATATGGAGAAGACAAAATTGTTTGAAGCACGCACAGAACCGGAAGCGCCCCTTGTTTCAAAGAGAGGAGGACGGGTTATTCACATTTAATTTGATGGTCAGAGGCGAATTGAAAGCTAAGCAGTGGTAATTAAGACCCCCGGGTGAAAATAGGGATGTCTCCTACGTTACCCATAATATGTGGAAGTATCGACGTAATTTCATAGAGTCATTCGATCTGAATGCTACATGAAGAACATAAGCCAGATGACGGAACGCGGAGACCTAGGATGTAGAAGATCATAACATGAGCGATTCGGCAGATTTGGATTCCTTTTCCATATATCCACTCATGTGGTACTTCATCATACGATTCATATAAGATCCATCTGTCTAGAGATCGTCATATACATCTAGAAAGCCGTATGCTTTGGAAGAAGCTTGTACAGTTTGGGAAGGGGTTTTTTGAGAAAAAAGAAGAATCTACTTCAACCGATATGCCCTTAGGCACGGCCATACATAACATAGAAATCACACGTGGAAGGGGTGGGCAATTAGCTAGAGCGGCGGGTGCTGTAGCGAAACTGATTGCAAAAGAGGGTAAATTGGCCACTTTAAGATTACCATCTGGGGAGGTTCGTTTGGTATCCCAAAACTGCTTAGCAACAGTCGGACAAGTGGGTAATGTTGGGGTGAACCAAAAGAGTTTGGGTAGAGCCGGATCTAAGTGTTGGCTAGGTAAACGCCCCGTAGTAAGAGGGGTAGTTATGAACCCCGTGGACCACCCCCATGGGGGCGGTGAAGGGAAAGCCCCTATTGGTAGAAAAAAACCCACAACCCCTTGGGGTTATCCAGCGCTTGGAAGAAGAACTAGGAAAAGGAAAAAATATAGTGATAGTTTTATTCTTCGTCGTCGTAAGTAAATACGTAACTAGGAATATGGAAAATTGCATTGCAATAATGCGATGGGCGAACGACGGGAATTGAACCCGCGCATGGTGGATTCACAATCCACTGCCTTGATCCACTTGGCTACATCCGCCCCTTATCCAGCTAAGGGATTTTCTATTTTTTCCACTCATCATTATTCTATTTATTCTGACCTCCATACTTCGATCGAGATAGTGGACATAGGATGCCACTCTTTAAAATAAAAAAAAGGAGTAATCAGCTGTGACACGAAAAAAAACGAATCCTTTTGTAGCTCGTCATTTATTGACAAAAATAGAAAAGGTCAATATGAAGGAGGAGAAAGAAACAATAGTAACGTGGTCCCGGGCATCTAGCATTCTACCCGCAATGGTTGGCCATACAATCGCGATTCATAATGGAAAGGAACATATACCTATTTACATAACAAATCCTATGGTAGGTCGCAAATTGGGGGAATTCGTGCCTACTCGGCATTTCACGAGTTATGAAAGTGCAAGAAAGGATACTAAATCTCGTCGTTAACTGAATTCAGAATAGAAAGATTCAGAATAAACAAAATTTATAGGATTCAAATAAAGTAAAGGTAGGCGGGGAATAACCTTATTTATGACAAGTTTCAAATTGGTAAAGTATACCCCTAGGATAAAGAAGAAGAAGAATGGGCTACGGAAACTCGCAAGAAAAGTTCCAACCGATCGTCTACTTAAGTTCGAACGAGTTTTCAAAGCACAAAAACGCATACATATGTCTGTTTTCAAAGCACAAAGAGTTCTTGATGAGATTCGATGGCGTTATTACGAGGAAACCGTTATGATACTGAACCTCATGCCTTATCGAGCATCTTATCCCATCTTAAAGTTGGTTTATTCGGCAGCAGCAAATGCTACTCATTATAGGGATTTCGAGAAAGCTAATTTATTCATAACAAAAGCCGAAGTCAATAGAAGTACTATTATGAAAAAATTCAGACCTCGGGCTCGAGGACGTGGTTATCCTATAAAAAAAACCATGTGTCATATAACAATTGTACTAAATATAGTAAAGAAATCTAAATAAACTTTAGATCAACCTAAGATTTCGATTCCCAGTAAAAAAAAAAAAAAAAAATAGAATAGAAAAATATGGGACAAAAAATAAATCCACTCGGTTTCAGACTTGGTACAACCCAAAATCACCATTCTTTTTGGTTCGCACAACCAAAAAATTATTCTGAAGGTCTACAAGAAGATAAAAAAATACGGAATTGTATCAAGAACTATATACAAAAGAATAGGAAAAAAAGCTCGAATAGAAAAATAGAATCAGACTCAAGTTCCGAAGTAATTACACATATAGAAATTCAAAAAGAAATCGATACAATTCACGTTATAATCCATATTGGATTCCCAAATTTATTAAAGAAAAAAGGAGCAATCGAAGAATTAGAGAAAGATATCCAAAAGGAAGTGAATTCTGTAAACCAGAGACTTAATATTGCTATCGAAAAAGTTCAAGAACCTTATAGACAACCTAACATTCTTGCAGAATATATAGCTTTCCAATTAAAAAATAGAGTTTCATTCCGAAAGGCAATGAAAAAAGCCATTGAATTAACTAAAAAAGCGAATATAAAGGGAGTAAAAATAAAAATAGCAGGTCGTCTAGGAGGGAAAGAAATTGCACGTGCTGAATGCATCAAAAAAGGTAGACTTCCCCTCCAAACAATTCGCGCTAAAATTGATTATTGCTGCTATCCAATTCGAACTATCTATGGAGTATTAGGTGTAAAAATTTGGATATTTATAGAAGAAGAATAACTAACCCTGTCTTCTCCTTCTGGCCAGCGATAGAATAAAATAGAATAAAAAAGCCAAGAGCCTTATTTTTCCAAAAATCCCTGAAAAAAGAAGAAATTATACCTCTTTCTATAAGATTTAATGAAAATTGATAAATCTTTTAATATAATTGCTATGCTTAGTGTGTGACTCGTTAGTTTTTCTTTAGGGGCAAAAATGGAAATTAAAAAAAAAAAAAATTGACCGAAGCCTACTAAAAATAGAAAAAACTTAGTAATTAAATATAGAAAATTAACCAATAACCAACCTATTGCTTCGTATTGTCGAGATCCTAACTAAGAAACAGTCGCTATGTGAATAAATACATCTATCATAAATGAATGGATCTATCATATAGTTGTAGCAACTGCATTTTTTCTCTAAAAAAGAAACTAGATTCTAGGTTGTAAAACAAAACTACTAGGTTGTAAAACAAAACTAAAACTAAAGGGATGTGGATAAAAGGAGGGATGATAGATAGAAGGAAGAAGAATAAGAAAGATATAAGATTCCAATGTGTATGGTCTATGAATTACATCATAAAAGGCAATGTGATAAAGCATCAAAATAATAAAAAAAGAGAGAATTTGAAATCGTAATTTGGAAACAATAAATAAAAATTTAAAGCAATAATAAAGAGCAGCCCGGGTTAATAAAACTGAGAGAATTAACTAGGAAAGTTTGGAAGCTCCATTGCAGGATTCAAACCTAACCATTAAAGGAGAAGCTGTGGGAACGACAAAACCTATGACTGCATAGGATTGATTTTATTGAAAAGAATCCTAATACTTCATCGGGTGGGATGGCGGAACAAACCAAAAAAATTGCTTTATTTGTTAATTTATAACCTTAACTTAACAAATAAGACAAGAAAGAGTAAATATTCGCCCGCGAAATCTTTATTGGATTCGAATACTTTACTATATTGGATTCGAATACTTTACTATGATTCAATAAGGGTAAAAATAAGGATATTCTTTTTTTAAAAGAAAGATTACATTATCTACAAATATAGAATTTGGATATATTCTAGATCTTCTTTCTTGACTATATATTTAAGAAATTCAAAAAAAAAAAAAAAACACTATTCTATTATATATTGATGTGGATCTATCCGTAATATTTTTGAATATTATGGAATTAGAGAGATTTGCACGCTTTCTCATTTCATTCGCGAGGAGCTGGATGAGAAGAAACTCTCATGTCCAGTTTTGTAGTAGAGATGGAACTAAGAAAGAACCATCGACTATAACCCCAAAAGAACTAGATTTCGTAAACAACATAGAGGAAGAATGAAGGGAAAATCCTGCCGAGGCAATCGTATTTGTTTTGGTAGATATGCTCTTCAAGTACTTGAACCCGCTTGGATCACAGCGAGACAGATAGAAGCAGGACGAAGAGCAATGACACGATATGCACGTCGTGGTGGAAAACTATGGGTACGTATATTTCCCGACAAACCAGTTACAATAAGACCCACAGAAACACGTATGGGCTCGGGAAAAGGATCCCCCGAATATTGGGTAGCCGTTGTTAAACCGGGCCAAATACTTTATGAAATGAGCGGAGTATCTGAAACTGTAGCTAGAGCAGCTATCTCCATAGCTGCCAGTAAAATGCCCATACGAAGTCAATTTCTTAAATTAGAGATATAGAACCCCAAAAAGGAGTATTGAAGATAAAAAACCCCAGGTTTTTCCTTCTGGAAAGACAATATTTCTTTCATCCCTTTACAGTGAATGAAATAACAAATTGAAATCCAAATAATATGATTCAACCCCAGACCCTTTTAAATGTAGCGGATAACAGTGGAGCTCGAAAATTGATGTGTATTCGAGTCATAGGCGCTGCTGGTAATCAGCGATATGCTCGTATTGGTGATGTTATTGTTGCTGTAATCAAAGACGCAGTGCCCCAAATGCCTCTAGAAAAATCCGAAGTAATTCGAGCTGTAATTGTACGTACATGTAAAGAATTCAAATGTGAAGACGGTATAATAATACGCTATGATGACAATGCAGCAGTTATCATTGATCAAAAAGGAAATCCAAAAGGAACTCGAGTTTTTGGGGCGATTGCCGAGGAATTGAGAGAATTGAATTTTACTAAAATAGTTTCATTAGCTCCTGAAGTATTATAAATACTAGTAGACGAGATATAGATCAAAGAAAAAATTAGTAGATTGTGTTTTACGTATATGCTTTAAAATCCAAAATTAAAAGAAAAGGGAAAACATGTTGATTATCTAAAAATTAGGAGGAACCTAGAATTAGAGTCTTATGGGCAAGGACACTATTGCTGATTTACTAACCTCTATAAGAAACGCAGACATGAGTAAGAAAGGAACTGTTCGAGTAATATCTACAAATATTACCGAAAACATTGTTAAAATACTTCTACGAGAGGGTTTTATTGAAAGTGTTCGGAAACATCAAGAAAGTAACAGATATTTCTTGGTTTCAACTTTGCGACATCAAAAGAAAAAAACTAGAAAGGGAATATATAGAACTAGAACCTTTTTAAAGCGTATCAGCCGACCTGGCTTACGAATTTATGCTAACTATCAAGGAATTCCTAAAGTTTTGGGCGGAATGGGAATTGCTATTCTTTCTACTTCTCAAGGTATAATGACAGATCGAGAAGCTCGACTAAACAGAATTGGGGGAGAAGTCTTATGTTATATATGGTAATGGCCCCACCTATAGTACCCGAATTCTATTTCTATCTCGAACTTCCTATTTTGAAAATAAAAATAGAAAAATAGGAGAAAAAATATGACAGAAAAAAAAAATAGGAGAGAAAAAAAAAACCCGAGAGAAGCAAAAGTTACTTTCGAAGGTTTAGTTACGGAAGCCCTACCCAACGGAATGTTCCGAGTTCGCTTAGAGAATGACACCATCATCCTGGGCTATATTTCAGGAAAAATCCGGTCCAGTTCTATACGAATACTGATGGGGGATAGGGTCAAAATTGAAGTAAGTCGTTATGATTCAAGCAAGGGACGTATAATTTATAGACTTCCCCATAAGGATTCGAAGCGTACTGAAGACTCGAAGGATACTGAAGATTTGAAGGATACCAAAGATTCAAAGGATTAAGTTTTTATAGGATGGATAATAAATTCCAAATTTCAAAATTTAAGTGAAGAGGCTGCTTATTTTTTTTTTTCCAAAAGAGTAAATTCATAGTTTAAGAAAGGAATACCTAAATATGAAAATAAGAGCTTCCGTTCGTAAAATTTGTACAAAATGTCGACTGATTCGTAGGCGTGGGCGAATTAGAGTCATTTGTTCCAATCCGAAGCATAAACAAAGACAGGGGTAATCTTTCTAAAAAGGAGCTTTCCTTTCTAAAAAGTAAAAAAAGTACCCACAGAAATGTCCAAATTAAAAAAAAAATTAAAGTAAAGGATATATTTAACCCTGAAACGGATATCTTTGTATTTTTTTTTCTTTTTGTTATTTCTAACTCATATTTATGAGATAATAAAATATGACAAAAGCTATACCAAAAATAGGTTCACGTAAAAAAGTGCGTATTGGTTTGCGTAGGAATGCCCGTTTTAGTTTACGCAAGAGTGCACGTAGAATAACAAAAGGAGTTATTCATGTTCAAGCCAGTTTCAACAATACCATTATAACTGTTACAGACCCACAAGGTCGGGTGGTTTTCTGGTCCTCCGCAGGTACTTGTGGATTCAAAAGCTCAAGAAAAGCATCACCCTATGCCGGTCAAAGAACAGCAGTAGATGCTATTCGTACAGTGGGTTTGCAACGAGCAGAAGTTATGGTAAAAGGGGCTGGTAGCGGAAGAGATGCCGCATTACGAGCCATTGCTAAAAGTGGTGTACGGTTAAGTTGTATACGCGATGTAACACCTATGCCGCATAATGGATGTCGACCTCCTAAAAAAAGACGTCTGTAAAAGAATGAAACTGCTTTCAAGAGAAATAAATGAGTCAATAATCAAATAAATACTAGTCTATTATGGTTCGAGAGGAGGTAACAGGATCCACCCAAACACTACAGTGGAAGTGTGTTGAATCAAGAGTAGATAGTAAACGTCTTTATTATGGTCGTTTCATTCTGTCCCCACTTAGAAAAGGTCAAGCAGATACTGTCGGTATTGCCTTGCGAAGAGCTTTACTTGGAGAAATCGAAGGAACATGTATCACACGCGCAAAATTTTGGAACGTGCCACACGAATATTCTACAATAATAGGTATTGAAGAATCCGTACAAGAAATTTTACTAAATTTGAAAGAAATTGTATTGAGAAGTAATCTCTATGGAGTTAGAGACGCATCAATTTGCGTCAAAGGTCCTAGATACATAACCGCTCAAGATATAATCTTACCCCCTTCCGTAGAAATCGTTGATACGACACAAACTATAGCTAACTTGAGAGACCCTATTGATTTCTGTATTGAGTTACAGATAAAGAGAGATCGCGGATATCATACGGAACTCAGAAAGAACTCTCAAGATGGAAGTTATCCTATAGATGCTGTATCCATGCCTGTTCGAAATGTGAATTATAGTATTTTTTCTTGTGGGAATGGAAATGAAAAACACGAGATTCTTTTTCTAGAAATATGGACAAATGGAAGTTTAACCCCTAAAGAAGCGCTTTATGAAGCTTCTCGTAATTTGATTGATTTATTTCTTCCTTTTCTACACGCAGAGGAAGAAGGCACTAGTTTCGAAGAAAATAAAACCAGGTTTACTCCACCCCTTTTAACCTTTCAAAAAAGATTCACTAATCTAAAGAAAAACAAAAAAGGAATTCCATTGAATTATATTTTTATTGATCAATTAGAATTGCCTTCTAGAACATATAATTGTCTCAAAAGGGCCAATATACATACATTATTGGACCTTTTGAGTAAGACTGAAGAAGATCTTATGAGAATTGACAGCTTTCGTATGGAAGATAGAAAACTTATATGGGCCACTCTAGAGAAGCATCTCCCAATTGATTTACCTAAGAACAAGTTCTCACTTTAAATCCATTAAAGTTGTTTTCCTCTTTTTCTTTTTCGAGTTAGAATAAAAAGAAAAAAAACAATTTTGTATTTTTGGCACAATCTATATTTTCGCGAAATGGATCATAATAAAATAGATTTTAGGTATCTAGGGAAGATTCACTTGGAGGTAACTATTTCCTAGATACCCATGCAGGGGACTTCACGGTTGAATGAATCAACCTGAAAAATCCCTAAAAAAGGCCTAAAGTTAAGGATTTATCAATGGGTAATGTTGCTCCAATACCTAACCAAAGAGCTACTGCAGTACCGATTAAAAAAACGGTCGTAGCTACTGGGCGACGAAATGGATTTTGGAATTTATTGACATTCTCTAGAAAGGGTACTGTTAATAAGCCTGTTGGAACAGAAACCATTAAGAGAACGCCCAATAACTTATTGGGTACTGTACGAAGTATTTGAAATACAGGAAAGAAGTACCACTCGGGTAATATTTCCAGAGGAGTTGCAAACGGATCCGCCGGTTCACCAATCATTGATGGCTCGAGAACCGCTAAACCTACATTACATGCAATAGTACCTAGAATTACTACTGGAAAAATGTATAAAAGATCGTTGGGCCATGCGGGTTCCCCATAATAATTATGTCCCATCCCTTTAGCTAATTTTGCTCTTAATACAGGATCATTTAAGTCAGGTTTCTTTGTTATTGGGATAGGTGAATTCTTTAGGATCCATCCCCCAAAGGAACCGGACATGAGAATTTTTCATCATCCGGCTCGAGCAAAAATGAAAGAAATAAGACCGTGGAGGGTCCACAATAAAATAGGTTATATAATGACTCAATGATTCAAGATAAGAAAAGCTTTATCAGATTATCTTTTCCGAAGTTTCGCCTATAACTACTCATTGAAAAGAATCCTATTCTTATGCGTAAATGCTCAATATCCAAGTGGGCTTAGAAATTTGATCATGATCAATTGCTTTGTGGATTGTCTCTTGATTAGTTGGTGTTTATCCCCTCAATATCGCAAGTTTCTTACGACCAAACAAAGTATTTACTTGTTACTAATAAAAAATGAAAAAGTTTAGCCTACTTTCTTCCTTAGATCCCTTCTTTTACTCCGATAATATTGCGGATCGAAATCGATGCAAAGAAAATGAATGCATTTCCATACTATAAAAAAAGTATGTGTAAAAGAATTGGATCATATCACATGACTTATTCCATTTATACTCTACGGGATCTTACGGAGCCTGTTCATGGATGACATGGTTGAGGTATGATCATAGAAAATATTCTCCTCGAGTGAACCAGCCTATCCTTGCTAGATAGGGGACTTACGTGTTGATTGGATGCGGAGACACCTTTGGTCGTGAATTCTAATGCGGCAGATCCAATTCTCTATCTGCATGGCCAAATCAATAATTCAAGTCACACACTCCCATAATCCGCCTTATTTTCTTTCGTAAAATTAACTTCAACTATTTGTATCAAAATACTTCAGAGTTGAAGAGAAGTATCCAAATGACATGTCTTATTTTACAATAACCCATGTTTGTAGCAATGAAATACCATAACCTACCCGATATGATATATGAGAATTCTAATTTTCTATGATATGCCTTCCCTATAAAGGACCAGAAATACCTTGCTTACGTATCATTGGAAAGTGCATTAACATAAATACGGCAGTAAGCAGAGGCAGTACAAAGGTATGTAAACTATAAAAACGAGTCAAAGTGGATTGCCCCACACTAGCACTTCCACGTAATAACTCCACTAAAGGGGATCCTATTACCGGAATCGCTTCAGGTACACCTGTCACAATTTTTACTGCCCAATAACCGATTTGATCCCAAGGTAAAGAATAGCCAGTTACACCAAATGATGCAGTCAATACAGCCAAAACCACACCTGTGACCCAAGTTAATTCACGGGGTTTTTTAAATCCACCTGTGAGATACACGCGAAATACGTGCAGGATCATCATTAGAACCATCATACTTGCTGACCATCGATGAACTGATCGAATTAACCAACCAAAGTTGGCCTCCGTCATTATATATTGAACGGAGGAAAAAGCCTCTGTAACGGTTGGTCGGTAGTAAAAAGTCATAGCAAAACCAGTAGCAACTTGTACTAAAAAACAAGTAAGTGTAATTCCCCCTAAACAATAAAATATGTTGACATGAGGAGGAACATATTTACTAGTTATATCATCCGCAATTGCCTGAATCTCAAGACGTTCCTCAAACCAATCATATACTTTATTGAGATAGGTAACTAGCCCGACTCCCCCTCCGAGAACCGTATATGAAAATTTCATCTCGTACGGCTCAAGCAGAAACACACAAATTTTCAATGGATATTAGAAAAAAAAAGGTTCAAAACTTCATCAGCCACGGGATTGGATCAATTTGCCTTGAAGATATTAAATAAGAAAAATCCAGAATTTCTTCTTTGTGATGATAATGCCAAAAAATCTCAAGTTGGCTCATCTTTCTTTCCCTTATGCTGATCATTAGGGGCCTCTTGACTTTTCTCTTCCCTATTTTTTATTTATAGTGGTTTTCTAATAGAAATTATCTTGTTGTGATCCTATGAATTAGTTCAATTAAAACCTTAGATTCATACTAGAGCCACGATGATTGAGTCTCAAGCTAACCAAAAGGCAAGGGTTCTTCGAATAAGAACCGCTTGATAATCATTTATTGAATTGGTGTAATGACTCGACAAAAGCGAGAGAAAAAAAAGTTGTCTTTTGGGCAAACAAAATCGGAAGGAAGAAAAATTCTTTTTTTTTTTTTTTAAGAACTACTTGAATTTTTTTTTTTCAGTCTGGTTGCGAGGTCTAAATAGTGAGTATGAATCATAGTTCCATTTTTTTTTCTTGATCCACTCTATGTATTTCGTGTTCCAGATACTAGAATAAATAAAATAATATAATATCCGACGAATTAGAATCATCTTGATAGAGAGAACAGGTCTTTTCTATGTATTATCAATAGGATCAATTCTAACAAGTCACACACTCATATTCCAGAGATAACAAAACAAAAAAATCCACGGTCGAACTACCAGAATGTATAGAAATGTGGAGCTTAAAGCAGAAAGGCCCTTTTTGGATGGAAAAACTATGACTTCATAGTTTTAGTTAGTAGAAACCTAATTCATTAAAATTCCGTCCAGTAAAACAGAAGAATTATAAATTTCTAAAATGATAGATAGGAATATCGCGAATAAAGCCATTGCAACCCCCATAAAAGGAGTAGTCCCCCAACCCGGAGCTACTTTCCCATATTCCGAATTCAAGGGTTTCAATAAACTACCTGCGCCAGTTCGTTTTGGCCTAGGTCTAGAACTATCTTCAACGGTTTGTGTAGCCATAAATTCTATTTAATCATTGGTGTTGACTTTGTATACTATTCCGTTGTAGTTGTAAATACACGATCTTTTCATAGATCCATTGTAATCTTGAAATTCTAGAAAAATGGAAACAGCAACTTTAGTCGCCATCTCCATATCTGGTTTACTTGTAAGCTTTACTGGGTATGCCTTATATACCGCGTTTGGGCAACCCTCTCAACAATTAAGAGATCCATTCGAAGAACATGGGGACTAATTGAAGTAAGAAGTCTCCCATCTGGGAGACTTCTTACTTCAATTAAATTATTTCATTTTTTAGTCGGAACCTTAGGTGGTTCTCGGAAGAAGATAGCGAAAAAAATTATCCCTAAAGTCGAAACTAAAAGGAACGTATAAACCAATGCTTCCATAGATTCGATCGTGGTTTATTTACAATTATAACTTCCACACCTATTCACTTGTCATTTGGGATCATTTACCATATAAAAAAGAAAAAGAGTCAAAGAAAGGACAGGAGATGTTTCTCATGTCAAATCAAAAAAGAGAGGTGAAAAATACCATAGCAATGCGGTATCAAACTGTCTGTCTCCTTGTAGTTGGATCCCCAACTTTTTGGAATGTTCCAAATTCCACTTGAGCATCCAAGTCTGGATCAATACCAGCAAAAACATCTCGGAATAAGGTTCGAGCCCCATGCCAAATGTGTCCGAAAAAGAAGAGCAAAGCAAAAGTAGCATGACCAAAAGTGAACCAACCCCTTGGACTGCTCCGAAAAACACCATCTGATTTCAAAGTAGCTCGATCTAATTCAAAAATTTCTCCTAATTGGGCACGCCTCGCATATTTTTTTACAGTAGCAGGATCAGAATAACTTACTCCATTAAGTTCGCCACCATAGAACTCCACCGTTACGCCTACTTGTTCAACGCTATATTTGGATTCTGCTCTTCTAAAAGGAACGTCTGCTCTCACAATTCCCTCTTCATCTACCAAAACTACCGGAAATGTTTCAAAAAAAGTAGGCATACGACGTACAAAAAGCTCGCGCCCTTCTTTATCTCTAAAGACGGGATGTCCTAACCATCCAACAGCTATTCCATCCCCATTGTCCATTGAACCTGCTCTGAATAATCCTCCCTTTGCCGGATTATTACCAATATAATCATAAAAAGCTAATTTTTCGGGAATTTTAGACCAAGCTTCTGATAAACTAAGATTTTCGGCTAACCCATCGCTAACTCTTCGATATATTTCTTGCTGAAAGTATCCCTGATCCCACTGATAACGAGTAGGCCCAAATAATTCGATTGGGGTAGTTGCCGATCCATACCACATAGTTCCGGCAACTACGAAAGCTGCAAAAAAAACAGCAGCGATACTACTGGAAAGTACAGTTTCAATATTGCCCATACGCAATCCTTTGTATAGACGTTGAGGTGGGCGGACACTAAGATGGAATAGGCCCGCTAATATGCCCAATGTACCCGCAGCAATATGATGCGAAGCTATTCCTCCCGGAACGAAAGGATCAAAACCTTCTGCACCCCACGCAGGATTTACAGCTTGTACTTTTCCAGTTAGTCCATAAGGATCAGATACCCATATCCCAGGACCATACAAACCGGTTACATGAAATGCACCAAAGCCAAAACAAGCCACCCCTGCAAGAAATAAATGAATTCCAAAGATCTTGGGCAAATCCAAAGAGGGTTTTCCCGTCCGCTCATCACAGAATATTTCTAGGTCCCAATATACCCAATGCCAGATAGCTGCCAAGAAACACAAGCCAGAAAACACAATATGTGCACCTGCCACACCTTCATAACTCCAAATACCCGGATTTGTTATAGTTCCTCCTGAAATACTCCAACCACCCCACGAATTGGTTATTCCTAAACGAGTCATGAAGGGGATGACGAACATACCCTGTCTCCACATTGGATCCAGAACAGGATCAGAGGGATCAAAAACCGCTAATTCGTATAAAGCCATCGAGCCAGCCCAACCAGAAACTAGAGCTGTATGCATTATATGCACCGAAAGCAATCGACCCGGATCATTCAATACGACAGTATGAACACGATACCAAGGCAAACCCATGGAAATACCCCTTTAGCAAAGAAAAATAGACACGATGTCGTTTTATTTTATCGCATTGGAAAAGACTATCCATATCCTATGTACCTAACCCTTTTAGGGGATTCTGTGTCAGAAAGCGTGAATATTTATTTCATTCCATTAAAAAAAAGAAGCCAATTCTGTTTGTAAGAAGAAAGAGAAGCAGATCTATTCTATACTCGATAAGTGCCAATATGCAATGGGTAACTTGGGCTATTTCAAAAAACGAAGAATAGATCCCTAATCCCTCTTTGTTTATCATTCGAATCACAGATTCCTTTTTCTTTATTCAATCTGTCTTACCTTCCTTATATGTATAATTTTTCAATCTAGGTATCATTTCAATCTATGTATTAATAGAATCTATAGTATTCTTATAGAATAAGAAAAAAATGAAGATAATAAACTGCAGATTCTTTCTTTCTCTTCCATTCTTAAGTTTCCATATTAAAGTGTAGTTTTCTTACTTAAATTTAATAATATTAATCTAATATGCCCATTGGTGTTCCAAAAGTACCTTACCGGATTCCCGGAGATGAAGAAGCGACTTGGGTTGACTTATACAATGTTATGTATCGAGAAAGGACACTTTTTTTAGGTCAAGAGATTCGTTGCGAGATCACGAATCATATTACAGGTCTCATGGTATATCTCAGTATAGAAGACGGGATTAGCGATATTTTTTTGTTTATAAACTCCCCTGGGGGATGGCTAATCTCAGGAATGGCGATTTTTGATACGATGCAAACGGTGACACCAGATATATATACAATATGCCTCGGAATAGCCGCGTCCATGGCCTCCTTCATTCTGCTTGGAGGAGAACCTACTAAGCGTATAGCATTCCCTCACGCTAGAATTATGCTTCACCAACCTGCTAGTGCTTATTATCGGGCAAGGACACCAGAATTTTTACTAGAAGTGGAAGAGTTACACAAAGTTCGCGAAATGATCACAAGGGTTTATGCACTAAGAACAGGCAAGCCTTTTTGGGTTGTATCCGAAGACATGGAAAGGGATGTTTTTATGTCAGCAGACGAAGCCAAAGCTTATGGACTTGTCGATATTGTAGGGGATGAAATGATTGACGAGCACTGCGATACTGATCCAGTATGGTTTCCAGAAATGTTTAAGGATTGGTAGTGGCTGAATTTCTTGTAAATTTATTTCAAACCTAAATTCGGGTTTTATGCGATTTTTAGAAAATAGAAATACTTCATGATGATGAATCATCAGGTTAAGATCGATCTAAACCAATCCATTTTTTTCTATATACATACGACATGCCAACGGTTAAACAACTTATTAGAAATGCAAGACAGCCAATACGAAATGCTAGAAAAACGCCCGCGCTTAAGGGATGTCCTCAGCGTCGAGGAACATGTGCTAGGGTGTATGTGCGACTCGTTCAGATCATGAGTTCAAACAAATAAGACAAATTTGGAAGTATCCATGATCGGTACCAATGAATAGGATAGAGAAGCTCTATCTTAGATTTCTACGGTATATGGAATTTATGGTTTTCTTTGGTACAAATCCAATCATCTAGATTGGAAGAAGCAATCCCCCCATTGGTAACAAATGGTTATCCATTAAGCGGAGGAAATAGTAATAAAAAGAAAAGGCTTATGCTCCTTTATCTTAAAAGAACGGACTAAAGGGTCAGCTACTTAGCCAACTTTCATAATTAAATACCGTCACTGTATGAATAACTCTTATTTATTGTGAAAAGAGCTATTTACTCTATAATGGATAGGTAGAGCCAAAGAATGTGAATTATACAAGTTCACAATATCTTTTGATAAAAGAAAGGGCTCCGGTGTATAGAGAGGGCCTCACCGTTTAAAAGGGAACCATAGAAACGATGGAACCCACTGTTTTTTTAGTATCGTTAGAATTTGTTATTTCTATGCGAAATAACTGAAGGGGATAGAATAAAAAATCGTGGTTGGGAAGGTTATAGTAGCAAAAGCCATTGGAATTAATATTTTATATATCGGAATAATCCGTTTTGTTATTAATGGGAAAAAGAGCGGCTAAAAGAAGAGAAATCATTAGTTATTCATTAAAGTTAATTTGATTCAATGACCAGAGTTCCGCGAGGATATATAGCTCGGAGACGACGAACAAAAATGCGTTCATTTGCCTCAAACTTTAGAGGGGCTCATTTAAGACTTAATCGAATGATTACTCAACAAGTAAGAAGAGCTTTTGTTTCTTCTCATCGAGATAGAGGCAGGCAAAAGAGGGATTTTCGTCGTTTGTGGATCACTCGGATAAACGCAGCAACACGCATATATAAAGTATTCGATAGTTATAGTAAATTAATACACAATTTGTACAAAAAGGAATTGATTCTTAATCGTAAAATGCTTGCACAAGTAGCTGTATTAAATCCAAATAATCTTTACACGATTTCCAATAAAATAAAGACCATCAATTAAAAGGATAAAAAAGTAATATACAGGAATAATTAAAACCAAATTCCCGGAGAGGGAACTCCGGGAAGATACAATAAATTAAGATTAAGTGGTAGGAATCAACGAGCATGTTGCAATAAATAAAAAAACTATTTATTTTTTTCCCATTTTTCTTTCTTTTCTTAGAACAAACACAAGAATCTAAACTGGATTACTTTATTTATATATGAGTCTGACCCTTTTGAATAAACCATCAACAATCGGAACTTAAGCTCCGATTGTTGTTTCTTAAATTCTGGTTGGAGTTTCTTAAATTTCGATTGGAATTGAACTTTTGTGTTAATTGAGGAATATGTCTATTTTTTCTGTGTCTAGGACCAGTAATTATTGAAATTGACTGGGCTTGAAATTGCTTCTCATTCTCATAGTTACGAAATGGTAAGAAAGATAAAATACGAGCCTGTTTTATAGCAAGAGTAATTAATCTTTGTTGTTTCAAGGTTAATCTATTTATTCGTCTGGATAATATTTTTCCTTGTTCACTAATAAATCGATTAATTAAACTCATGTTTCTATAATCAATTCGATCCCCCGGACCAATTCGGGAACGCCTACGAAAAGTTTGTTTGGATTTACGAAAAGGTTGTTTGAATTTACGAAAAGGTTGCTTGGATTTATGAAAAGTTTGTTTGGATTTACGAAAAGGTTGGTTAGATTTACGAAAAGGTTGTTTAGATATATACATGATTTATTCCTTATTTAATAATTTGAAAAAAATAAAAAAATGGATTTCTTTATTTTATTAATTTTAGATCCAGAAGAAGTAGTCTTTCTTTGGTCCATATATTATTTGATTCATAGACTATATATAAAAAAACTTCTATACATATGAAATAATATCTACCTAAAATCAGATGATTTGTATTTTGTATTCTATCTATGTTCTATATATTAAATAAGAACTATGTTCTATATATTAAATAAGAAAATAAGAAGTTCTCACTCTTTCTGTTCTTTAGATTTAGAAAAATCAAAAATACGATGCTCCTATTTCTTTATTTCATTATGAGTCGTATGCTTGCGGCAATAACGACAAAATTTTCTTAATTCTAATTGTCCGGGTGTATTGTGGCGATTCTTTTGAGTACTATATCTAGAAATCCCCGTCGATTCCTTATTGGTACCCTTTCGAACACAACTGATACATTCCAAAATCACTCTGATTCTAACATCTTTGCCCTTGCCCATGAACCTCCTTTCCTTTTTGGATCGACTTAACTTAATTCTTATACATGTTGTTTTATTCTTCTATATTGGAATTGGATCTGAAAAAGAAGAATAAAATCCAATAGAATACAAAATTTTTGAAATTTGTAAATTAAGTAATAAAAAATGAAGAAATAATTAAAGAATACAATCTTTGTCGAATTAGCAAGGATTTTGCTTCGAAATCCTTAGCAAGCCTGGCTCTAGCCTCTTTCTATGCTCGGATTTGTGAGGCCTGACTTAGCTTGGATACGGCTTTTAATTAAATTTATGTTTTCTTCCAAAATGAGATTTACAAAATTTTTCATGACTCTTAGGTTCAACCCAATCCATCTTTTCTTTCTTTTTGCTTCGTATACTAAAAAAGGATTGCCGAAAAATTTTCGGCATGTCACGAAGAATTCTATATCTCGCACAGGAATAACTAGAATTAAAAAAAAGGGAATGACAAAGCATCTGGGAATAAACGATTAATTTCTATCAATAAACCTGCTAAAGCCCCAAACCATAGAGTACTTAGCACGGGTGCTACAGAGAGGTATGTTTTTATATCCCGCATTGAAAATCCTCCTTCCTTATTGGAATACATATATGATCAGATACTCTTGCCCAAGATCGTTTGTATTTCTTTAGGCGAGATTCCTAACTAAAAAACAGAATAAATATTCTATATATATAGAATGAACCATATAGACGAGATTTGCCTATCCCTAAAAAAGAAAAAGATGACCCCTTCTTCCTATACATTACTAAGGAAGAATAATCTTTCTTTTATAGTTGAAATTCAACTGGATTTTAGATATATACCCTTCCTTGATTATATGAGACCAAAAACAAGAAATGACAAGAAAGTTCTATATAGATAGAGAAATAGAAGAAAATTACGATGTGGAAAACAAGAAAGGAATTGTGTACAATGGCATTGTACAACAATTTGGAAAAGGGATGTAGCGCAGCTTGGTAGCGCGTTTGTTTTGGGTACAAAATGTCACAGGTTCAAATCCTGTCATCCCTACCTATTACTTCTCTCTTCTTTATGGGCAGTAGCGGGGAGATGGGGATATAACTTGAATTTGTGGATACTATACGTACGTGAGACACGTTAGGAGTAGAAAAGTATTTTCTTTTTGAAAGCGCTCTTAGTTCAGTTTGGTAGAACGCGGGTCTCCAAAACCCGATGTCGTAGGTTCAAATCCTACAGAGCGTGATTCCATCTATCTTATGTCGAAACAGATTAAAATAACTATGTCGAAACGGATTAAAATAACTTAAAAAAAAAAAAAGTCGAATTACAACCCCAATTTGACCCCCTCTCTGGTCTGGAGGAGGTCAATCAAAAAATAAATATTACTCAATCAAAGATCCAACTGATCCCCACGCCTGTATTGCAAATACGCAGTCACGAATA